AGAATGGGAAAGATGATTTCACTATATTTCTGACCTGGAACAGGACCTATCACAAGAATATTTCTTTTATTTGGACGATAACTCTGAAAAGAAAGATTTCCCATTTTTTCTTTCACTTCAGGAGAAATACGATCGGGGGGGGCTAATTCGAATCCCTCGGGTAAAATAAGAACAGCCCCCACATTTAAAGACCCTTTTTTACCATTAGCAAGAACTTGTTTCAGTTGCATATCATAAGGAATTCGAACAACTGCTTCAAATACAGTATCAGGGAGTACAGCTTGTGGAACTTCAATATCCACAGGCTTATTAGCTAAATGGCAATTGGCACATACAATTCGCCCCGTTGCTTCTCGTGGATTTTCATAACCTTGCTGCGCAAAAATGGGATATGCATTTGAAATGGATGCTCGAGTTATTACATATATCATGATCAATACAGAAATAGATCGAGTCATCTGTTCCTTTACCCAAGAAAAAGTATTTCTATTTTGCATGGTACAATCATTGATCCCGGAATTTCTACAATAAATTAGATAGGTAGCTAGTATAGTTCCCTATCCACGAATCTGCCATTGTACGGAAATAATTGTACTGGAATATAGGACGAATACCTTGAAGAGGTAGAAATATAAAGAATAAGTAAAATGCTTTCTTTATACACGTTATACACGAAGAAAAATTCTGATTTGATTGATATCGGGAGATCAAATAAGTTCTTCATTCATTCATTGAATGATAAATTACTACAAGCGAAGGAGATACCCGATTTAAAAAATGGAAGATCCAATATTTCACAATTGTATCTAGAATAACTGGAAAAGTGGAAACAAGACCAGATATAATTTGATCATTATGAGCCAGTCCAAAATCGTTGTAGATCGAACCAATCATGAGTTCCCAACCATGGGTCGAGTGAAATCCGATCCATAAATCCGTAACTAAAAGAATCGAAAAAGCTTTTATTGTGTCACTTAAGTTATAGAGGAATTCCTGAACCCAAGAATTAAGAATGACAAGTTCTGCATTACCCAGAATAAAATAACCACTTAGAATAGTGAAACAGATTATATTTGTCGAGAAATGCAAAATTATATGGAGATGATATTCATTGTGTGTTTTGACCAATTGTATCGTTTCCTTGTGTATTTCTATAGGAAGCTTTTGTATACGTGTCTCCGGGTATTCCTTTATCATTTCATTCAACAAGAGGAGTTCCTTTAATTCTAGGAATTTTTCTAGAACATTTTTCTCTTGAATATCATTTAAAAAAGTTTCGGATTGCCTAGTATTCCACCAATTAGTAACCCAAAGTTCCAAACTTTTATTAAATGATAGAGAGACCCACCAGGGCAAAAATATTATAGATGCAAGATATGGGAGGGAAGTCAATGCTTTCTTTTTTTTCATTTATTATCTGTGAATTGTTAATGAACTGCTTCATTCGTCAACTCTATCTGATATTTCTCTAAAGTACGAGTTATAAGTTATATAACAAGGTATCGAACCCAGGGATCTATTTCCATTTTTGTGTAAGAATTTAGTCCTTGGATCTAGAAGGAATATGGAAAAGGAAATTAGCAAGTTCCTTCCCTCATGCTGGGAAAACATTCATTCTTCATTTCAAAATACTTCAATTGGTACTCGCAAGAAATAGGCTAATTCTGCAGCTTTTTGTTCAATTTCTCGTGGAGTAAAATTCTCATCAGTACGAGTCAAGGGAATGGTTCCTTGGCCTCTGATTTCCATATAAAGAACACGACGAGGAAAAATACCCTCTTTAACCTCCATTCTGATTGATTGGATATCTTTCAGAAAGAAGCGAAGGAAGATTCGACGATTTATTCCGGGGAATCCCCAACGAAAAATACACATTATTCCTTCTTTTCTATCGAATCGGTCATAACCACTACCCACATTCCATGAAATTGTACACCACAAATAGGAACTAATAAATAGACCCGCGATCCCATAAAAAGACATCACGATCCCTTGTGGAAAAAAAATGATTTGGTTAGATGGAAATCCTGATATCAGATTCCTACCAAGATAACTGGAAGTTCCAACCACTAAAAATCCCAGTGAACCTAAAAGAAGGATACAGGCCCAGAAAAAATTACTTGTTTTTCGAGACCCTGTTATTAGTTCTATCCATATATGTTCTGATCGCCAGTTCATACTATATTAGATCTAGTTGCATTCGATTGGAATTGAGAGAATAACCAAAATGAATTTGACTTTTCTTGATGCCGAAATAACTTTCATCAACTAGTACTATTCTGATATGAACCATTAGAAGTAATTGGTTAGATACATTGACTTTCTATTATAAATTAGAAAAATATTCGCGGATCATTTTTAACCCACTATACCCACCCGCATATACATGCATTTATGCAGATATAATGTATCCGCATGCATAACAGTTCTTTCATTTGTGTTCGGAAAAAGTCACATATCCTACCATATTACACTAAAGAAATAGCTTATTATGATCCAGTGTTGAAAAAAATTGATGCAATTTTGTCCCGTCGGATCTAGACAATCTTATTTTTTTGGACATGAAGAAATAAAGAAGCCATTGCAATTGCCGGAAATACTAGGCCCACTAAAGGAACAAAAATAGAGGGTAAGTTAAGATCTGTCATGGAATGAGTACCTCAATTTAATATTTTATTTTTACCTATTATAAAGATATCTTATGATAAGTATATCTATTATAAAAAATAGTAAGTGTAAGTAATAAATAATATTAATAAATAATATTAAGTAGTTAATAAGTGCAAGGAATGGGGAATTAAGTGTACCTATTTCTCTTTCTACACGAATATGATGATACGCTTGAATAAATTTTCTTATTATTCTCCTATCCTCATATTCTTTCTATCTTTCGAATAAGGAGTTTCTTATTAATATTAAATATTGAATTATTTCTAAATTACATTATTAAGTGCGTGACTTTAACTAAACTAATTCAATCCAACAAACGGAGATTCCTAGTAAAAAGGGGGATTTCCTGGTAGATATAGAAATCCACTTCTATTCTATATTTTCTTTCGATATATATTTTTTATTCAAGGGAAAGAAACCGTGTAGCTGAAATAACTCACTCAGAACACCTTTTAAAGGATTACGTGGTACGATTAGGTCGAATAAACCCTTATGGAATGAATACTCAGCCGCTTGTGAACCATCGGGTACTATTTTATTCAATGTTTGTTCAATTACTCTTTTACCCGCAAATGCAATGTAGGCATTGGGTTCAGCAATAATAACATCTCCCAACATACCAAAACTGGCTGTTACTCCACCGGTTGTAGGAGATGTAAGGATTGATACGTAGAATAACTTTTTATTTGATTGATAATTAGATGAAGCAGAAGATATTTTAGCCATTTGCATCAAGCTCAAACTTCCTTCTTGCATGCGTGCTCCTCCAGAAGCACACACAATAATGACAGGTAGAGATCGATTAGTAGCATACTCGATCAAACGGGTTATTTTCTCGCCTACTACAGATCCCATACTACCCCCCATGAACTGAAAATCCATAACCCCAATTGCTATGGGAATGCTATTTAGTTGACCTATGCCTGTTTGAACAGCTTCAGTTAACCCTGTCCTTCTTTGATAAGAATGGATACGATCTCTATAAGGTTCCTCCTCTGAATGAAATTCAATGGGATCCATAGAGACCATATCTTCATCCATAGGATCCCAAGTGCCCGGATCAATCAAAAGTTCGATTCTATCTGAACTACTCATTTTCAAATGATATCCACACTGTTCACAAATATTCATTTTTGACCTAAAAAATTTTTTATAATTTAATCCATAACAATTTTCGCATTGAATCCATAAATGTCTGTATTTTTTATTTATATCTAAATCATTAGATCTTCCTCTTATATTGAAATCACGGGCGTTACCACTAGTTCTTAGATTCAAATTCCCACTTTCAGTACAAATGAAACTATAAATGTAACTATCGCTGTAATTGTCGGTACCAACAAAAATGTAATTATTAATACTGACTTCACAACGAAGATAACTATTAATGCAACTATGAATGTGATTATTCCAACTGGATTGAGTATCATACATGGAATGATAATAGTAATGATTGTTACTCTTAGACCTACTATTAAAAAAACGGGAAAAAACACTTTCGAGTTCACTCAGAAAAAAGTTATCATTGTCAATCTCAAAAATCTGATTTTCAATATCAAAATATACAGAATAGCTGTTACCCTGACTATCCCTAACTAAAAAAGTGTTATCAGAGATCAAACTCCAAATGTCCCTGATATCAAATAAATAATCAACATTACTGAAACTATAACTTCCACCGTCACTCCAACTAGGAATGTTCTTCCCCGTATCATTTAGAATGGGTTCTTCACTTCCACTGGTATGTCCAATAGCATTAAGACTACCCATTGATTTACTTAGCCCACACCTATCTTCGAATTTCTCGTTAGACAACATCGAATTGAACCACAATTTTTCCATAGAGTCTTCCCGCTCCTTATTTGATGAAAATATAATAGATGAATAGTCATTCGATGAATAATCATTTTTTTATTGGATTTCCTATCAGAATTAAGCATATTATCCAATTATTACATTGGGATTGTTAACTTATTACATTAGGATTGTTAACTAACAACAAGTTAGTATTGAAAGAAGTGGTTTTCTTTTGGAGGAATCTGGGGTATCACTTCAATATATATTATGGTAAAATCCTTTCCTCAATTAGAAATAGAAAGACAGGCTTCTCTAGTGTCATAAACAATAAATTCTTATCGAAAGGATAAATAGTAGTTTCTTCCTATAAATGAAGAATTTATTCTCGTATAATCTCATATAATCAAATAATAAGTTTCTATTGCAACATGGAACGAAAAAGACAATATACAGGATGGGTGAGCCATTCCTTTGGCTTGATCTATGGCCTAAAACTGCAGGATAGAAAATGATCCAACAATCCCAAGGATCAA